GCTGGAACAACCTGTTCTTCCTGAATACCATGATTTAATGCCAAAGAATTTCCGGCCGTTACCATGTAGTATTCATCTATGCTTGGTGATAAATAAACCACCCGTACCCCCTTTGAGCTTTCAGAAATTTCATAAAATGGTCTTTCTAAAGACCCCCAATGACCAATCCTCGCATGAATTGCTAAAGATCCAATGAGTCCAACATTGATTCCTTCAGATGTGTCAATTGGGCAAATACGCCCATAGTGACTAGGATGGATATCGCGTATCCGAAAACTCGCAGTTCTCCCTGTCAACCCCCCAGGACCCAAATAACTTGATTTTCGCCCATGAACTATTTGTGTCAATGGATTTGTTTGATCCATAACTTGAGATAAGGGGTGTAGGCCGAAAAAGGATTCATAAGTGGTTGTTAATGCAGTTGAAGTTACCAAATTATGAGGAGTCGGTATCCATTTTTGCCTAATCGCTCCACCTATAGTTCCCCGAACCGCATTTTCTAAACGAATCATAGCCAATCCGAATTGATCTTGTAAAAGATCCGCTACAGAACGAATACGTTTATTTTTCAAGTGATTCAGATCATCAAGTGTACCCATTCCAAATTTCATTCCGATCAAGTGATCCGCAGCTGCCAATACATCCCGCGGTAACAAAAATGTAATGTGCTGAGGTATATCAAGATTAAGTCTCCGATTCATATTTCGTCGCCCAATCTTTCCTAATTCACATCTTTGTTGAAAAAATTTCTTTTGTAATTCCTTACATAAGGACTCAGAAAATACCGGATCCCCCCCCACACAAGCAAATTGTTGATAAAACTCCAAAATGGCATTTTCTTTTGACCCAATTTTTTCTTTTTCCTTATCATTCGGAAAAGACAAGAAAATTTCAGGGTAGCATACATTATCTATAATTTCTCTTAGATTCGAACCCATAGCTGATGATGGAACTAGAATAGATATTTTTTGTTTCCTGCTCACACGCGCCCATATCCTTGCTTTTCTATCAATCTCTAATTCTGATCTTCCTCCCCAATCTGATATTATGGTACCGGTATAGACCGGAATTCCCCTATGGTCCAATTCTGAACGGTAATAAATACCGGGACTTTGCAATATTTGATTGATCACTATTCTGTATATTCCATTTACTATAAAGGTTCCCAGGGAATTCATTAGAGGAATGTTTCCAATAAATATGGTTTGTTCTTGCATATCCCTACCCGTTTTCCAAATTAATCCCGCGGGTACATATAATTCAGAACAATATGTGAGCGATTCACGCACAGCATCTCTTTCTTTTATTAAAGGTTCTACCAATTGATATGTTTCCACAAATAATTGAAATTCAATTTCTTGATCTGTATCTTCAATTTTTGGAAACTTATAAAGTTCTTCCGTCAAGCCCTGATCAATGAATCTACAAAATCCTTCAAATTGTATCTGACTAAACCCAGGTATTGTAGACATTCCCTCATTTACATCTTGAAACATCTTTATTTTAGTTTCCCATTTATCGAAAAAATCCCATGCATTGGCTCATTCTTCCATCGAACCATATGGATTTATCTAGCAATGATGGAATATAGATTCTGTTTACGGAATCGCATGAAATTTTACCCAACTTCATATATGTAATGTATGAAATACGGTATGATATGAGCAGAGAAATCAAAATAATTTTCTACTTAAAATTTAAATTCGAATTTCTAACAAATACAAATGGAAATGACTTGATAAAAAATTCCTGAAAAAAAAAAAAAAAAAAATTCTGCTGCTTAGGTTTATGTTATGGAGTCTTGTATACAATATAAAAAGATAAAAAGTGATCAAAAATTCACCTATTATTCTGATAATACACTCTGATTGAATACCAAAAAAGTAAAGGGACTCCGAATTTTTAATCTCTTCCCTATAAATGCGATAAAGACAGAAAAGATTCGCAGAGAGGAGAGACATTGTGACCCATTTGTTATGTTAGTCAAATTCGCGGAATACTAATGTAGTGCGCAAGAGGGGTTGTATTTATTAATAACACACAGGTCTGATTATGCGCATATCGCCTATCTAAGTTCTACTTTACTTGGGACAACATGACATGAAACGTGCTATATCCTAAATGATTTTTGATATTCAACAGATTCAATGAAAAATTGAAGCATGGTAATTCCCTTTTCCCTTCCTTAATTCCCCTTATTTCGCTTATAGACATATATAAATAAGAGAGCGTGTTAGGTATATCTGTGTAAAAATTGATGTTCTGGGGTTTACATATACACATAATTGTTGTTATAATTGTAATTGAAAAGTTTTTTATTTGAAAATAGTGGAAATTGACACTAATTAGTTGCATATCAATTGAATTTTCTTAATACTCACTTTTCTTATAACATTAAGGAAACAAACGCAATTTGAGATCCAAGAACTGAAGGCACAGTCAATAGTTACAATAGTTAATGGTTCCTATTTCCATTTCATTTTTGATTCTGTAACTGAAAAGCCACATTCTCTCTTTCAATAGAAAGCAAAGGGAGGGTTGGCGTTGTGTAGTTGGAAATTTGAGATACTCTACAATTAATTCAAAGGAAGCCACCGGTTCCAATAAAAGGGCGAGGTTTCTTTTAGGTTTATTAGAATAGAAAGGGGGTAAGAAAAACGGGATTCAAGATGCAAATCCAATCAAAAAATGGAATAGTTCTATCTATTTTTTTTTCCGTTTTGGCGGCATGGCCGAGTGGTAAGGCGGGGGACTGCAAATCCCTTTTTCCCCAGTTCAAATCCGGGTGTCGCCTGATCAATAAAAACTAGAAATCCTTTTGTTGGTAGTATAAAAATCGACAAATTCTTGCCCATCAAAAGCAAGGGAAAAGGGCTAGAACGGCCGATACGTGCTCAAAATAGGGAGGTTCTATATCTATAAAAAATGTTAATCCTAATCCTTACGACTAGGGTTCAAGGAAGGGTTTTAGTATAATAAAAGGGCTAGTCTATCAAGACTTTCATTACTAGTGTAGCGTCTACTGACCGAGTCTTGAGTTAGATAGTCAAACGGGGAATCAAACAAATTAAATTAGTAGTGGTGTAAAGGGCATAAGATACTTTGTATACAGACTCACAAAAGTCTCCGAATGTTCAGACATTCACTCAATATTGGATTGGATGGATAATTGGCTTTTCGTAGAATCAAATCAAAGTTTTTTTTTTTTACTTTTAGTTTCGGTAACCCCCAGGGAAAGGTAGAATGTAATGGGTGGTCTCCCGACTGTCTCTGTGCAACAATCGGGAAAAGTAAGTAAGGATTAGAGCAAAGAAGGGATAGAAAAATCTGAGATATTTTGATCTATCTTGATTGTCTTTTTTATGTCTTTCGCTTATAAAGATCAATAAAAAACAATAGGGCTTACTATTCCTACGTGTTCCATTACGAACATTCCTTTCAGTTTTATAATTCCAAAGAGTAACTGTGCTCTTGCTTGGGCTTAAGACTTCCCAAATTCACCGGAAATCATATAAAAACTTGGTATGGGTGGATTTATTGGATTGGTTTATCAATTGTCTTCCTTCGGTCAGAATCCCTTTTTGACTCTGCGCCATTGATTCCATTATTATTAGTGATCAATAATCACTAATAGAAGAATTTCTTCATATTCATAGAGATAGGGGACATAATTCACATGGATATAGTAAGTCTTGCTTGGGCTGCTTTAATGGTAGTCTTTACATTTTCCCTTTCACTCGTAGTATGGGGAAGAAGTGGACTCTAGAGTCACTAAAAATTGAATTGAGTAATCAAACTGTATCAATAGTTTCAGAGATCATTCTGCAAGGCGTTTTTCATTTTAATAAAAAAGACTCCCATTTCCAAATTCTACAGGAATTCAGTACCAGTAAAAGTAGAGTAATATATGAAGAATAACCTTTCAATTAAACAAAAATTTCAATGATTCCCATGTTCGTATTTTCAAAGTAAAAGGGATATACATGAAATTTTCGAAAAAAAAAAAAATGATTCCGAAGAGTAAAAGTGGACATTCGATTATCGGATTGATGGAATCACGACAAATCAAATGGATGTAGCAAAGAATTAGACTAAAATTGAGGGGCTCCTTCCATTTATATGTACTTATATGTACATTACACATATGTGATTTATGTGTACCTGGATGAATATACATATTTTAGATGGATCTATAATAAAAAAGCCTCTATTTTTTTTACAGTCTAACTTTTTACAATGATACGATAGATAGTATGGTAGAAAGGTTCCGATATTTCTTTCTACCATACTATCAGATCTCCTATACTGTTGATTCTAATCCATTCATCTCAATCAAGACGTGGGATTTGAATCTCCTTTCATTTATTCCATTAATTAATTAATTATAAGAACTGACAAGTCAAGCTTGATTTTAATTTTAATCATTTTGACTGACCGTTTTTACATAAATAATAAGTAAAAAAGCAGTAGGAATTAGAATGAACAATGCAGTAGCAATAAATGCGAGAATATTTACTTCCATAATTTTATCGTTTTTTTTTTACTTCACAATAACTCGGGATCTAATCCCATAGAGATTCTAAGTCTTTCTCCTGTAAATTCCAGGGGATGCAATTCATCCCGATGATATTAAACCGATGATATTAAATCGGATTAATATTATGAATAACAATATCTGAGCTATCAAATCTATTTATCGTCGAGAATTTAATAGTATAACATATGAAGATCTTTTATACATACGGAATGGAATTCCTGATCCAATCAAGAATCCCGTTGAATTTTTCATTCTTTGTTTCTTTTCTATACCCTCCCATTTTCTTTATAGAAAGAAAATCAAATAATGAGGTATCATCTGACCCATCTTACGCTTCGATTGGTCACAAACCAATCCATATAGTAGAAATAAAAGAAAAAAAAAAAAGAAGCAAAGCAATTAAGTTTGAAACTCAGTTTTTTATAATCTAATTTCCTTAGAAGACAAAGAGGTTTGATAAAGATCGGTCCCGGTCTAAGAAATATTACTATTTCGACAAAATTACTATTCCATATTTGAAGCTTTCTTCGATAGGACCATTCAAAGAAATAGGAATAAAAAGAGATTATTCATTCCTTTACTAAGCTAAGACTTAGAGTGATAGATCTTTGTTTGATCTTTCTTTTTTTAATATCTTTTTGCCTTGGATTGATACTAGGACACACATAGAATCTCCAAAATTCGGTGTGCAATTTAATTTGACTGAAATAGATAGATTTTTCCAATTGGGAATTGGGGTTATACAAACTCGGAGCTAGAAAGGGAGGTACTTTTTAGATTAAAAGTATTCCGACGGGGTAACTAAGGTTAAGTTCATTTTCTATCTACAATATAATAAAAAAATCCCAATTTGTGTATGTGCTCCAGGAAAACAAATGGGTATTCTATTCCATGGATCGGGAGCAAGCGAAAAATCCAGACAAGAACACCATCTCTTGGAATCCTGCATTATAGTGCTACCAACAATTGTACCAATCTACATATGTCTCTCCCTCATCAATTGGTACTAATTAAATTTAAATTAATTAAAATTGCCATATTGTATTTGTTCAATAAGAAATGTAAAACGATAAAGGAAAGAAAAAAGAAATAAGAATCCCAGACTGGAAATTAGATTATGCTTCGTGTCCCCCCTTCACAGAAAATAGAGAGATGAATTGATGGATTCACCAGATTCTAGGTCGGGACTGACGGGGCTCGAACCCGCAGCTTCCGCCTTGACAGGGCGGTGCTCTGACCAATTGAACTACAATCCCAGAAAAATGAGGTGTACAACATACATATTTTCAAAAATTTCATTCAAAATTAGTTCAATTCTAGCTAGAATCGTCGTATTGTAACAGAGCAACGAGTGATATATTCCTATCCACACGAATATGGACTTTAGCGCGAACGACACAGATTGCTAGTAATTCTATTGTAAAATTGTATCAAATCAATTGAAAATAGCTATTTTTTTTTTTTTTTTACAGATCATAATATGAATCTAGATCATAAAAAAGATCAGAATTCTAATATGTGGGAACCTTTAAAACTAAATTAAATAGGGGATAGAAAAATGAAATGGATTCTTTTCTTTATTCCTCCGTATCGGACGTTTCTGTAGAAAAAATTGTATATCATCTCATGATGGATCGGCAAATTTTTGGGCCGAGCTGGATTTGAACCAGCGTAGACATATTGCCAACGAATTTACAGTCCGTCCCCATTAACCACTCGGGCATCGACCCAGGAAGAATCAATTCTAGACTTATTGATAATCCATGAGCAACTCCCTTTTGTAGTACCCTACCCCCAGGGGAATTTGAATCCCCGCAATCTCCTTGAAAGAGAGACGTCCTGACCACTAGACGATGGGGGCATACCTGCCCGATCGCCACCATACTATGCTCATAGTATGAACAGTTTTTTGTAATTGTCAATATAATGTAATGGTGTGAATAAGCCCAAGGAAGCTTTCCACCTTTCAGGATTCCTAGAATTTTTTTTTTTATTTTTCACTCAGGGTTCACAAACCATTCCCTATAATTATATAGAATTAATGAAGTATAGGATCCCTTCAGGGAGTGATTTGTCCGGCAAAAAAAAAAAAAGATTAAACTTCATTTTTCAATTCAACTTTCACTCATTGAGTCAGGCATTGTTAAGATAACATATGCCTATCTCGATCTCAGACTAAGACAGGAAATTAAGAAACGCTAGAAAGTTTCTATATAGTTTGGTTCCGGGTATGAGTTCAATCTATTCATCACATGATTCGATAAAATAGAAAATATCTTGGGTCTATAGTCGAATTTTGTATCAATCAATTGAATCTCGTTCCGATGAGGGTTAATAAAAAATAAAGCAAAGTAATTAGGTTTTATCCCGGACTTCCTAAAAAAAATTATTGTTTCTGAATGAAACACTATGGAAACATATACATATATATCTCTCCATATATTATATACATAGGTACATGCAGTAAATTCATAGTGGCTAGTGTCTCACTCAGGAATTGATTCAAAAGGGCCCCTTTAACTCAGCGGTAGAGTAACGCCATGGTAAGGCGTAAGTCATCGGTTCAAATCCGATAAGGGGCTTTTTCCACAAAACTCCAGTCTGAGTCTTTATTTTGTAGTTTTGTAGTAGAGAATAGGAATATTGTTGATATTTGTAATAAAAAAAGTAAACATCTGCATAACATAATAAGTTATTATTCTAAAAAAATGAGTCAATTATTTAAATATAATAAGTTATAAGGTATACTATAGTAGTATCATTAAAAAGTTGAACATTTGTTCATTATAATGATAAGTCATCCCACTATTTGAGAGGATGACTATGTCACTACAAGCTCTATCACGGTTCATTCTTCAAGATTATTGGTTCGGGGACATAGATATTCTATCTCCCCAATCCCAATTATGAATTAATAAATATTCCCACTTTTTTATTATTCCAAAAAATTCATCGTCAAATCA